CATAAGTGGGGCCAGAATAAAGCGTCCATAATAAAGACGCTTACTGTCTGCTCTTGATTCAACACACTTCCACTGCAGTGTCCGAGTAGATACTGTTACTTTCTCTCGAACCATAGTAATATTATTTGATCAAATCATTGAATTATTTATTTCTCTTGAAATCTCTTCAATGGTTACACACGTCTTTTTTTGGGGGGCCTACAGCCATTATGTGGCATAGGGGTTACATCCCGTATGAAACTTAATAGTATACCACTTCTACGAATAGCTCTTAATGCCGCATCTCTCCCGAGACCGGGGCCCTTTATCATGACTTCTGCTCGTTGCATACCTTGATCCACCACTGTCCGAATAGCATTTCCCGCTGCGGTTTGAGCGGCAAATGGTGTTCCTCTTCTTGTACCCTTGAATCCACAACTACCGGCGGAGGACCAAGAAATTACTCGCCCTCGTACATCTGTAACAGTCACAATGGTATTGTTGAAACTTGCTTGAACATGAATAACTCCCTTTGGGATTCTACGCGCATTCTTACGTGAACCAATACGTCTATTTCTACGTGAACCAATTTTTGGTATAGGTTTTGCCATATTTTATCATCTCATAAATATAAGTCAGAGATATATGGATATATCCATTTCATGTCAAAACGGATCCTGGTTTTTTTACTGATTTTTTTGTACATCTGTATATCAGGTCCTTTAGATTTCGGGAGTCCTTTTTGATTTAAAACAATTATCCTTGTCTTTGTTTATGTCTCGGGTTGGAACAAATTACTATAATTCGTCCCCGCCTACGGATCAATCGACATTTTTCACAAATTTTACGAACGGAGGCCCTTATTTTCATATTTGTCACTCCTTTTCTTAATTCTGAATCTACTTAATTTAATTGGAAGAAAATAAATTTCTTAAAATTTTTAACTTCGAATTGTATCCCTACGAAAGAATGTTGAAATCAAAAAATCACCCAATTATTTGAGTCTTTACTTTTGAATATACTGAATATAATATTCAAATTATATTCCCTTTAGTTGAATCATAAGAACTTACCATAATTTTGTTAATTTATAGGGAGTATATGTATAAAATTACGTTGAACCTTTCCCGAAGCAAAACCTAGAATCAGATTGATTTTTGTTATCTAAACGAACTCGAAACATACATACCATTGGGACGTAGCTCAGTAATTAAACCTTCGCAAATCTGTTTTTGTTCTTTCTCTTGCATTCCAGGTAAAACGGCTTTGAAACATCAACTAATTAAAGAGGCATAATATTATAAACCTACCTTTTACTCTTTTTTTTCACAAATATGAAAATTTCGCATATGATTTGGCTATCAGAAAGATTACCATATATAACACAAAATTTCCCCGCCGATTCCTTCTATTCGAGCCTCTCGGTCTGTCATTATCCCTCGAGAAGTAGAAAGAATTACAATCCCCATTCCGCCTAAAATTCTCGGAATTCGTTGATAGTTAGAATAGATTCGTAGGCCGGGCCGACTGATCCGTTTTAAATTTAAAACAGTTCTATATGGTCCTTTCCTATTTCTTCTATGTCGTAGGGTTAAAACCAAAAAAAAATTATTGCTTTCCTGATGTTTTCTCACGTTTTCAATAAAACCTTCTCGTAAAAGGATTTTAACAATATTTTCAGTGATATTAGTAGATGGTATTCGAACTGTTCTTTTTTCATTCATGTCAGCATTGCGTATAGAGGTTATTATGTCAGCAATAGTGTCTTTACTCATGATAAACTAAGATTATTGTTGCCCCCGAATTTTGATATAATCAACATGCTCTATTTCTTTTTTTTTTTTCTAAATTCATAAATATTTATGAATTTTAAAAGGTATATACGTGATATACAAACAATCTACTAATTAAAGTAATCCATTTCTTAAAGTAATCCATTTCATTCAAATATTATAAACTATATCATGGTATTCCCTTATAATACTTCGGGTGCTAATGAAACTATTTTAGTAAAATTTAACTGTCTTAATTCCCGGGGGATCGCGCCAAAAATTCGGGTTCCCTTTGGATTTCCTTCTTGATCAATAACAACTGCAGCGTTGTCATCATATCGTATTATCATACCGTTGTCGCGTTTGAGTTCTTTACAAGTACGTACAATTACAGCTCGGATCACTTCTGATCTTTCTAGAGGTGTATTTGGCACTGCTTCTTTGATTACAGCAACAATAACGTCACCAATATGAGCATATCGTCGATTACTAGCTCCTATGATTCGAATACACATCAATTCTCGAGCCCCGCTGTTATCGGCTACATTCAAATAGGTTTGAGGTTGAATCATATCTTTTTTTATTGATTTTGTCTTTTCAATGTAAAGGGTGAAAAAAAAAAGAAATATTGTTTGTTCAAAACAAGAAACCTACAATTGTTTTTTTTTATCAAAAAAATTATTTCCTTTTGTTCTACATTTCTATCCTATACCGAAAGAATGAATTGAGTTCGTATAGGCATTTTTGAT